AGGAGAAGTAACCTTCTCAATAGAAAACTTAGAAAAGTTAGAAGGAAGGAAAGGGGAAGAGCTACTCGAGCTGCCAGACGCATCTTATTATATAAGTGACGAGTATGATCCATTCCTAGACGAAGCGTCATATTATCCATCGTTTAGAGCATTAGTATTATTAGCTCACGTTGTTCTTAGAAAATATATTCTATTCCCTTCATTAATAATAGTTAAAAATCTAGTCCGTATATTATTCCATGAACCCCCTGAGTGGTCAGAAGACTTCGCGGATTTGAAGAAAGAGGTATATGTTATATGCGACCATGACGGGAAGGCAGCTTCCTTCACGGAATGGCCAAAAGAATGGCTTACAGACGGTATTGAGATAAAGGTCTTTTTTCCTTTTACCCTTAAGCCTTGGCACGACAAAGAATATGATAAGGTCCCAAAAGAGGATGTTTGTTTTTTAAACATACTCGGAATGGAAACAGACTACATTTATGGTCGTCCCCGAAAAAAACCTCCATTTTTGAAACCCGTTTTAAAAGAACTAAAAAAAAAAATTAGAAAATGGAAAAACAAGTTGAAGGTTTTTGTACTTAAACTGGGTTTCAAAAAAGGAACAAAATCTTTTCCAAACGTCTCAAAAGAAAGAAAAAAAAGAGAAAGATCTGAATTGAGTGAAACTAAAAAAGAAAAAGATTTGATAATGAGTAATCAGATGATTGATGAATCGTCCGTTCCAATTGAATTTAGCGATTCGATAGATTATTCATTCAAAGAACCAAAGATGATTGACGAATCGTCCGTTCCAATTGAAATTGTAGATTTGGATTTGATAGTAGATTATTCATTCACAGAACAAGAAATGATAGATCTGACTAATAGAACAAGCACAACCCGCAAAAAAATAGATGAAATGAGAAAATTTAAGGAGGAACTATTATTAACTCCAGAATTGAATATTATTAGTTCTAATAAACCAAGCTCTCCTCATAAACTAGTACCATCAATAAAAAAAAATTTGCAGAAATTAAAAAGAAGAAATGCTCGATTAATCCATAAATTCTATTATTTTATAAGATATTTGATGGAAAGGATATACATTGATATCATTGTACGTATCGTGTTGATTTTCCAACTCAATACATTACTTTTTTATAAAAATTTCTATAAGTTTTTTCTAAAATACGTTTCCCCTTGCATAAATAAACTAAAGAAACCAAGAAAGTTTATTTCGATTATACAAAATTCGCTTTCTTATATTAAGAATGAAAATTCAAAAATTCTTTGTGACTTATCCTCCTTGTCCCAGCCTATGTATTTTACAAATTATACCAAACCCGACTTATTAAGTTATCTGAGTTAAGATATGCTCTTCAATATCACGGAACATCCCTCTTTCTTAAGAATGAAATAAAGGATTTTTTTGAAGCAGAAGAAATATTTCATTCTGAATTAAAAGATAAAAATCTTTTGAATTCTGGAATGAAGCAATGGAAAAACTGGTTAAGGGTTCATTATCAATATGGTTTATCTCCGATTAGATGGTATCACTTAGTACCCCAAAAATGGCGAACTAAAGTCAATCAACAACGTATGGATGAAAATAAAGATTTAAACAAAAGGGATTCTGATGAAAAAACAGACCAATTAATTCATTCCAAAAAATTAAATGATTTTGAAGCCAATTCCTTATCGAATGAAAACTATAACTTTCAAAAATGGTATAGATATGACCTTTTGTCATCTAAATCTATTAATTATGAAGATAAGAAGGATTCATATATTTATGTACAGCCCCCAGGTATAAATAAAAAAAAAGAAGATATTTCTTATAATTACAATATACATAAACGTAAAATATTTGATGTACCAATAAATTTTCTGTCGTTCGAGCATTTTGAAAATTTTATTTCTTTCAAGATTCCTCTAGGACAATATTCTATTATGAATCCGGAGATATTTCCAGATCGCAAATATATTGATGGGATCCTTTTCCATTTTTGTCTTAAAAATAAAGTCGATATGGAGTCCTGGATCCATATCGATACAAATGATAGTCAAAATATTACTACTAGAGTTAATAAAAATTATCAACTATTTGATTATCAACTATTTGATTGGATGAGAATGAATGAAAAAATACTAAGTCATCCCACCTCGACTCATCATCATCCACTTTGGTTCTTACCAGAATTGGTCCCACGTTATAGAAAATATAAAAAGAGATTGTGGATCGTACGAACCCTATCCCTTCTTTTCAATTTCGATGGATATGGATATATGCCTTATATGGAAAATAAAAGCCTCGAAAATTTATATATAGAGACTTATCCTTATAACATGAAAAAAGACGTTCTTCGGAAAAGAGTTAAAAAAAAAACTACGAAAAAGAACTTCAACGTCAGCGTGGACGCACAGCAGGACTGTGTCGAAGAGGGGTATCCGTATTGTCAAGTGTTCAGCGATTTGGATGATATCCTAGAGGCTTATATCGAAAGGGATACTGTAGTGCTTAAACTGAAAAAGAAACATCGAAAACGCAGTGCTCTAGCCTTTCTTCGAGGGGAATCTTTGGATCTGGATTTTACGGAGTTTCGGGGGGAGCTAGTTTTTAGGAAATGGAAAAGTAAAGGGGTAATAGATGTCGAAGGGATTGCAACGGCTAGACATAATAAGGAACACTTTATTATCTATCAAATGATAAATATGGCATTGGTTCATAGGAGTAAGCGTACATGGCCTCTGCGTCATAATAAGAAGATATCCAAAAATCCTCCAAGATACATACACGCAGAAAACTATGTTTTGAATCTTTGGTTTAAAAATCGTAACAAAAAAAAAAGAGAGAAAAATTATTCTGATTTGTTTGCTCCTGAAAAAATTTTATCCACTAAACGGCGTAGAGAATTAAGAATTCTAATTTCTTTCTATTCGAAAAATGGAAATGTTATACAGAAAAATCCAGTATTTTGCAAATACGTAAAAAACTGTGGTGAAGTTTTGGATAAAAGCAAAAAAGAGAAAAAGAAAATAAAAAAATTAAAATTATTTCTTTGGCCTAATTATCGATTAGAAGATTTAGCTTGTATGAATCGATATTGGTTTCATACCAATAATGGCAGCCGTTTCAGTATGCTAAGGCTATATACGTATCCACCATTGTTTCCTTTGGTAAGGATACCTTGGCCAAATCCATACGCTTTCTCTATCTGATATATGAAACAAAAAGATGCATAGGTGCATTGAATTTGCATTCCATTCTCATACCGGAATACAAATTCAATGCACCTATCAATACCGATTAGGTCTATAAATGAATCAAGAGAATCTTTTTTTTTATTAGGTTAAAAATATTTCCTTTTTTTTGAGTGTCAAAATATACCATCCTTTCATATTCGTATTCGAATCAAATTGAAAATTGGATGGATTAACTTTATTTAATAAAATGAAAATGATTTCATAAAATTAGTTGAGAAAATTCGGAGTTCATAAAGAAATTAGATTATTGTATATACAAAATAAAAATAACTAGCATTATTCTTACTGATTGGTAAAATTCATTTATTTCAAAAAGAAAAAAAAAGACGATAGAAGATTTCTTTTATGGTAAAAAATTCATTCATTTCCGTTATTTCACAAGAAGAAAAAGAAGAAAACAGGGGGTCTGTGGAATTTCAAGTAGTTAGCTTCACCAATAAGATACGAAGACTTACTTCCCATTTGAAATTCCACAGAAAAGACTATTTATCCCAGAGAGGTCTACGTAAAATCCTGGGAAAACGACAACGACTGCTGTCTTATTTGTCAAAGAAAAACAAAGTCCGTTATAAAGAATTAATTAGTCAGCTAGATATCCGGGAATCAAAAACTCGTTAATTTGAAAAGTAACTTGAATTATTTGATTTATTAGATCTTGAATTTTAATGAACTTCTTTTCGTTTTGAGCAATTCATGAAAGAATGAATCGAGGAATAACCTATGAATGTAACAACTACAAGAAAAGACCTCATGATAGTCAATATGGGACCTCACCACCCATCAATGCATGGTGTTCTTCGGCTCATCCTTACTCTAGATGGTGAAGATGTTATTGATTGTGAGCCGATATTGGGTTATTTACACAGAGGGATGGAAAAAATTGCGGAAAACCGAACCGTTATACAATATCTGCCTTATGTAACACGTTGGGATTATTTAGCGACTATGTTCACAGAAGCAATAACCGTAAATGGACCAGAACAGTTGGGGAATATTCAAGTACCTAAACGAGCCAGTTATATCAGAGTAATTATGTTAGAGTTAAGTCGTATAGCCTCTCATCTCTTATGGCTTGGCCCTTTTATGGCAGATATTGGTGCACAGACTCCCTTTTTCTATATTTTCAGAGAAAGAGAATTAGTATATGATCTATTTGAAGCTGCCACCGGTATGAGAATGATGCATAATTATTTTCGTATCGGAGGAGTAGCGGCCGATCTACCTTATGGATGGATAGATAAATGTTTGGATTTCTGTGATTATTTTTTAACAGCAGTTTCTGAATATCAAAAACTTATTACGCGGAATCCAATTTTTTTAGAACGAGTTGAGGGAATAGGCATTATTGGTGGGGAAGAGGCGATAAATTGGGGTTTATCAGGACCGATGCTACGAGCTTCCGGAATCCAATGGGATCTTCGTAAAGTTGATCGTTATGAATGTTACGACGAATTGGATTGGGAAATCCAGTGGCAAAAAGAAGGAGATTCATTAGCTCGTTATTTAGTCCGAATCGGTGAAATGACAGAATCTATAAAAATTATTCAACAGGCTCTGGAAGGAATTCCAGGGGGGCCTTATGAAAATTTAGAAATCCGATGCTTTGATAGAGAAAAGGATCCAGAGTGGAATGATTTTGAATATCGATTCATTAGTAAAAAACCTTCTCCTACTTTTGAATTGCCGAAGCAAGAACTTTATGTACGAGTTGAAGCCCCAAAGGGAGAATTGGGAATTTTTTTAATAGGAGATCCGAGCGGTTTTCCTTGGAGATGGAAAATTCGCCCGCCAGGTTTTATCAATTTGCAAATTCTTCCTCAGTTAGTTAAAAGAATGAAATTGGCTGATATTATGACGATACTAGGTAGCATAGATATCATTATGGGAGAAGTAGATCGTTGAAATGATAATTGATACAACAGAAGTACAAAATATCAATTCTTTTTCCAGATTAGAATCCTTGAAAGAGGTCTATGGAATCATATGGATGATTGTACTTATTTTGAGTCTTGTATTGGGAATTACAATAGGGGTACTCGTAATTGTATGGTTAGAAAGAGAAATATCCGCAGGAATACAACAACGTATTGGGCCTGAATACGCCGGGCCTTTGGGAATTCTTCAAGCTCTAGCTGATGGGACAAAACTGATTTTCAAAGAGAATCTTCTCCCGTCTCGAGGGGATACTCGTTTATTCAGTATAGGCCCATCCATAGCAGTTATATCAATTTTACTAAGTTATTCAGTAATTCCTTTTAGCTATCGCCTTGTATTATCTGATCTCAATATCGGTGTTTTTTTATGGATTGCCGTTTCCAGTATTGCTCCCATCGGACTTCTTATGTCAGGATATGGATCAAATAATAAATATTCCTTTTTAGGTGGTCTACGAGCCGCTGCTCAATCAATTAGTTATGAAATACCATTAACTCTTTGTGTGTTATCAATATCTCTACGTGCGGTTCGGTTAAACATAAACCTTTCTTAATTTCTTTCTTTTTAGTAAAGAAATTGAATAGATATCTTCATTGTTTTATTCACTATTCAGGTTGATGAACTAAATCAGATAGTTATATGAGTGAAAGAAAACAGCTTCTAAATTAGCAGTAAAAGGATTGAGTCTCATTTCCTAGGTACAAGAATTAAAAGAAAGTAAATAGAAGCAAGACTTTTACCCCAAGATTGGTTGATTAGTCATCCTAGCTTGAAGCGGGCTAAAAAGATCAACCGTATAGAGTTTTCATTATCCTTTGTTTCTATGTAGTACCATCACGGATGATTGAGCAAAAATAAGTGGATGGTTAGGAACACAAAAATACATAAAGGATTTGTAATGGAGATATATTATGTAAATTATCTAAAAGGATATTTTTTCATAACATAAAAAGAATACTAATTGGGACTTGAAGTTGGTAGAAATGATCAAGCCGTACTCCTCGTGATTCCGATCCAGAGTATGCTCCTATCCACAGATTCAAAAATGACTATCAGGAACGAAATAATCCTTTTTTTTGAAATCCCCATTTTCAGAAAGAAGAATAGGAACGAAAAAAAACAGATCTTTTTATTCTTTCATATATTTATAGATATAGCATGTCATGATTCATGAACTAATGGAATGTATAATTTTTTTCGTAATTGAAAGGGCTGGGTTGAAATATCTATTGATATTTCTACAAGGAGTATTTTATTGAAGCATTAGGTTATTACTCAACAAAGAAAAATTGAAATTAGATTATTAAAGGACAAGATCAATTCAGAAGTGCTTTTTTAATTATTATTATAGCAGACAGAATTCCATTGGTTTAATTCGGGACCTTCCGATAGGTTTTGACTCTCTCTATATATATTTAGACTCCAACCCTATCAAGATAAAGAATATCGACTCGGTCCTTAGATTTATTGGCGGCCCCCGAGGAGCCGTATGAGGTGAAAATCTCATGTACGGTTCTGTAATAGCGATGGGAACAGTGATGTTATCATCGACTATGATTATCTAACAGTTCAAGTACAGTTGATATAGTTGAAGCCCAATCAAAATATGGTTTGTGGGGGTGGAATTTGTGGCGTCAACCTATGGGGTTTCTTGTTTTTCTAATTTCTTCCCTCGCAGAATGTGAGAGATTACCCTTTGATTTACCAGAAGCAGAAGAAGAATTAGTAGCAGGTTATCAAACCGAATATTCAGGTATCAAATTTGGTTTATTTTACGTGGCTTCCTATCTAAATCTATTAGTTTCTTCGTTATTTGTAACAGTTCTTTACTTGGGCGGTTGGAATATCTCTATTCCGTACATATTCATTCCTGGGCTCTTTGAAATAAATAAAGTAGGTAGAGTTTTTGGAACGACAGTTGGTATTTTTATTACATTAGCTAAAACTTATTTGTTTTTGTTCATTTCTATCACAACAAGATGGACTTTACCTAGGCTAAGAATGGACCAATTATTAAATCTTGGGTGGAAATTTCTTTTACCCATTTCTCTCGGTAATCTATTATTAACGACTTCTTCCCAACTCCTTTCACTGTAAAGTAAAAAGGAATAGGATATTCTCCATTTACGACGGACGTCTCTCAAACAAGAGAAAGAAACAAAGATAAAATTATTCATAGATCTTTACGATATGTTCCCTATGGTAACTGGGTTCATGAATTATGGTCAACAAACAGTACGAGCTGCAAGGTACATTGGTCAAGGGTTCATGATTACCTTATCCCACGCAAATCGTTTACCTGTAACTATTCAATATCCT